CGGAATCCAATGAAGAACAACGAAAGCTTAGGATCAGCTTGCGAATTTGTGGCACCGTAGTCGAATCATTACCAATGGCACGCTGTGCACCTAAGTGTGAAAAGACAGTGCAAGCTTTGTTATGCCGAAACCTAAATGTTAAGTCAGCAACACTTCCAAATGCCACTTCTTCCCGTCGCATCCGTCTTCAGGATGATCTAGTCACAGGTTTTCACTTCTCTGTGAGTGAAAGATTTATACCCCGGTCTACGTTGAAAGCTTCTATAGTCGAACTCATTCGAGAGGGCTTGGTGGTCTTAAGAATGGTTCGTTCGGGTGGGGCATTCTCTTAAGAATAAAGAAGACCAATAGAATCTAATTCATGTGCTCCTTGATTGAATTGACAGGTCAATCTTTTAGGCTTCCCTTAATGACATGAGCTAGCATCTACTTTTTATTAGATTGACAGTTGCTGGCGCTTGCGGGACCCCCGGTGCTCTGAATCTTTTCGGAAGCAAAGTCCGAACCGCTACGCCACTGGGATAACTTGAATCTGCCTTATTGGAATAATTGCTTGTCAATAGTCAACGAGCTAGGAAGAAGTAACTAGATCTCCATAGATTTTATGTTCTTTACACTACTAAATAAATCGGCTATCCTCTCATCTCTTTCCTCGCCCATCTTACGCGGCATTTCTTTTCTCATTACTTGATTGAGTTTGGCCGCGATCGAATACAACCTAGGAACAGTTGTACGCCTACATAACCTACCTTCCAGACCAAGGGGGAAGGTCTCAGATCCATGTAGTTCTCGACCCCTTTTGTTAAAGTTAAATAAACCAGTTCCTGTACTCTATTTTTAATTAATGCGAGTAAGGAACGATCTTCATAGTGTGGAAGGAATTTCGATTGTTTTTAATCGTTGACCGGTGGACCCCACGGTATGTGTCTTGTGTAGATTCTGAGGGGTGGGGAGAAAAGGAAAGGAAAGCACTCCCTCGGAGTCGAGGAATATGGGAAAGGCGGGATAGGGCGGGCGCTTCCCAAAGGGGTACACTTAGACGAACGGCGGTGCTCTTTGCTTATCTTTGCTCACCGCTCACAATGGAAAAAAAAGAAAGTAAACTTCCCAATTCGTTCTGGGGAAAAAGCTCGGCAAATCTTCTTCAACGAAAGTCACATTAGAAGTGGCAACAATTCCTAAATTATCATTCTTGTAAGCAGGAAGGCAACCTTTTCTTCATCAGCCGACGATTTTCCCGTCAGGATAGCTATGGTTGAGCGACAGCTGCTTTGTAGTCAAGAGGAGCACGAGTGATTCAGAGTTGTATTGCTTGTCTAAGTCATGTCTGTTATGCTACTTCCTATATAGAGCGGCAAGAGCCATTTTAAGCCCAGTTTTCGGCCCTTCTTTAGGGTCATAAGCCTTCCTTCCCGGTCTTTTGTCTTAAGAAATTGTCTTTTTTTAGCAACTGACAGCTACCTCTCTTTGCCTTAGGAAAGCGAAGTTAGCCTAGCTTAGGCCGGTACGAAAGGGAGCTAGCGTTGGAAGCAAGCAAAGAAAGGGAAGAAGGAAGAGAGATCGGCTTGAGAAGATGCTTACGATGGGCTTTCCTAAAACGAGAGATTTTCTTTTTGATCCTCATCTCGTTCAGTCTTGATGGCAGCGAATACCGGTGACTTATTAGCATTAAACGGATTTACCTAACATCATGCTTTACCTAAGGATTTCCACAGTTCGATACATACCTTTTCTTGAGGCCAGTTATTTTGTTCCCATAGGTAGATTGGTCCCTGCTTGCTCCCAACTCTGCCTACTTGCTTCAGGCTCTAACCGCTTCCCCTTCTATTGGCTCCGTAGGATGGAGTACTTATTTCCTTGAGTTCATCCCTCTCTGTTGGGCGGATTCTTCGGATAAACCTCCTTCATTCTCATGCCCCGAATGGGATTGATGCTCGAGACTGTGAGGGAGGCTCCTTGGGCGCTCTTGGCATCTTTTCAGGAAATGAATCCATAACCGTGTCCAATGCCACAAAAGAAAAAATAGGGATTGTCGATTCGTAATTAGATGAAGACGAAGAGCTGGTGCTCTAACCTGATGTCGGAATAGCAGCTGTGAATGAAATGGGGGATAAAGGAGGAATTGTCAAAAGCCTTTATTTTGCCTTTCTCTAAAGAGTAAGCAAGTAAACTACCTTATGACTTATAGGCTTCTTGTTGGCTTTCTGCCTCTAAGCAAACAGAACCCCCGGAACTGCCTTTCTATATTCTCCCTCGGATCACTTCAACTCCCTTTGTCTCGGGATCTACTCAATCAATGATCTTGAACCACAGCGAAATGCTTCCTTTCTGGCATGCCAAAGCAAGGTAAGCGATCTATTCTATCTATTCTATTTCCAAAAGTCGAATGCCAAAGCCTTTAGACGCCCAAGCCGAATGCCCGACCTTGGATCTTGCAACCTGTAGGTAGACCAACTGAAGCAAGGACTTGTGAAGCAAAGACTAGCAGCGGATCTGGAAGAGCGGATCGATCTCCTGCTTTCCGAATGACTTGACTGACTTCAGACTGGACTGGAATGAACCATCCAATGAATCTTTCGGCCTAAGTAAGGTCTAACTTGCTTTCTCCCGGGATTCTCTTATATAACCAACCAAGCCAAGGGAAGGAATAGCCCAGCTATTCGATTCGAGCTATACTATAGAGAAAGGCCCAATTAGACCAAGGATCAGATAGGCAATTTCAGTTGTTGAATGGGATAAAATTCACTAGAACGAGGTTCAGTTCAAATCGGGTGGGGACCCCCTACACAGGCATACAGCTGCGCACCAGACGGGTTAACTAAGAGCGCCCGTACACAACATAACAAAGCTTAATCTCCGTCTCAATAGACGGGCAGTTCCATATCGAAATCGATAGCCGGGGAAGGGTACGAGAAGTCCTCATATAGAGGACCATGCCCAGCAGCATCAGGCCACCCATAGTCGAGGAAGAAGTTCCTTCGGCTCGATGCCAAGTTGAACTCTCGTCTCTGGGAAGATGCATGGGTTTGAAACCACTCAATCTAGGCCATGATAAAGCAGACGAAATCTACCAACCACGTAGACCCACGGAGCGGTAGGATTGGGACGAATAAATCCCATGTCCTTGTAAACCCCTAGTGAACCGATAGGTGGGAGCAGAGCAACCTTGGATCGGTAAGCTCTAGATAATGATAAACAAGAGTAGTCAGGAATGCGGAGCTTCGGGCTCAGGGAGCACCAGGTGCTTGTTTATGAAAGATTAACCGGGCAAGCACGTGATTTCATACCTTGAGTGTAGTGTGTGCCACCCGTCTGCCGATGGATAAGCAAACCTACCAGCAAGCAGTGGTGGCATCCCTTCGCTCAATTATGGATGCGGTTCAACATAGGGGTATGGTGTTACAATACAGATACAGAGCCTGTTGGACACGAACCAAAAATAGCAGATCCAAATTTAATTCGTTCTCCAGATCGAAATCCATAGCGCGTTTCAGATCCGGTTCCTGAGCAATAACCATAAACTTAAAAGAAAGAATGATTTCAAAATTCCAGATTCATATGGAGATGGAGAGCCTCGTTTACCGGGGTAACTCAGCATATGTCGTTGGTTTACCCGGAATCCTCAACCGAAGATAAGAAGCAAAGGTGGTGAAAAAGTTCACAAGCTTACTTTATCCCTTTATTGATCATAGCCATAGGCATCAGTTATAGATGAGTATCCCCCAAGCTCTACACCACTTCAGTCCACCCGTCTATTCGCACTAAGACCTTCCATTTAGATTACCTGAAAAAGAAAGAATTCCAAGCATGAAGCTTAAGCTCGACCATTAAGCCAGAGGGATTCACTTCGAACAACTCTATTCTTAGCTTTCTATGAGAGATTCCGATTCTGTGCAGTTCCTTTCTGGAAGATGAAAAAGAGATCGAATTGTCAGTCTTTCTGGGCTTAGTAAGGTGTCGATCAAGTGCCTCTTGGTCTATGAGGATGAGGATTCCTCTCGAATGCAGATGGTAGGTGTAGCTGTACGTACTTCTATATGAGCGGTTCCGGGCCATTCATGGATTCACTGCGGAAGGGGAGATCGAAAGCATTACCATAAGCGTCTGGGCTCTTCTTCGACCACATTGCTTGATTAGAAAGATTTATCGAAAGGAAGTTTTTCCTTAGGCGACCGAGAAAGGCATGGGAGTTTTGGGGCGTCAAAGTTGCTTTCTTCTCTTATGCAATTTGCTATTCTGCGAACCTTTCCTTCAAAACAGAAAGGGAAACTCTGGCCAATTTCACACTTTCCGAATGTGACAGCTAATCAAAATACACTAATTCCTTTCAGGAGCAGGAGGGTCTTTCAGCTAAAGAAAGATCAATCTAGAAAGCAGAGAAAAAGGTACATGTGTGAAGCATATGGCAACATATGCCAATCAGTTTCTTTCGGGAACATTAAAATGGTATGCCCAGCTAACTAAGGGACATAACAAAGATTGGGACCTGAAGTGGTAGAACGAAGAAGGTCAACCAAGCGGATTAATGTGGGCATTTCTTATGAAAGCCTTTCAACGCTTTATGGCTGATAGCATGACCTTGGTCTTCTTGGTCCCTTGTACCAGAGGAAGCATGCTGGTGTCTTCTCTTCTATAATGCATAGCGAATTCATGTGTGGTTTAGAATCCTTGACTTGCCTTAGTAAGTATATCCCCAGTACCACTTTCAAGTCATCCATGGTGGATAGGGTCAGGTCTACCTTGCCCTGCCAATCACCCATGTGTAGCTCCACCGCACGAGCCAGGCCTTTTACGGGCTTTTCCCTTGAATGGACAGGCAGACTCTTTACTTATTGGGCTTCAATCCGTTTGTCTTTGCCTCCTCTACTGAGAGAAAGTTGTGGGTATTTCCCCTGTTTACGATGACCCGAGTGTTCTTCCCATTGATTCCCACTTCAACGCGGATGAGCCCTTTTCTCACCGACTTGGTTTTAGATTGAGCCATGGCATTGATCAGCTGTATAGATCCCAATGTGACTCCTCACTTAGCTTCTCTGTGAATGAGTTGATGGCCTTTTTTTTTTTGAATTCCCTTTAGCATAGGAAAGAATCACGTAGCTTGTGCTTGTCCCTATCTTCCTTTCTTCTTTTCTGATGTGATGGTGCTTATGGATGGAAGACTGACCTGAGCCATCCTTGTCACCACTGTGTCCCTTTTCCTTGGGCATTCTTGTTAGCTTTGTACTTGGTGGAGTCTTTCTTCTTCAAGTCTATCAGCTTCTCTGCTGCCGACATTTCCGATGCGAGGTCTTTTACCCCAGGCCGTTCCATCTGTCCAATTTGGATAAGCCAGGAATAAAGTTAAAGATATAATTAACCTAGAGCATGAGTGTGGAGAACTCCTTACCATAGTCGCGTATGGAGAACGTGTGCTTGAAGCGCTTTCAGTTAGAGTCAGCCAGGTGCCTAAGAAAGGTCATCTACTGCCGATAGAGTAAGCGCTAAGGAGTGAAAGAGCTACAGTCTTTCCCCGGGGTTCCTGTCGAATTGTGATTTCCGACCGAATCGAATAAAGAAAACAGCTTGTCAACATGTCGTTGACTTATTGACCGGAAGGACAACTCTTTAAATTGAATAGGTATGCCTTCAAGAATTCCTTCTATCCTTTATCCTTGACCTCTAGAGAAGTGGTCAGTAGCGACTCGGAGTAAACGGCTCTAACTCACTCGCTGCTTCAGGCAGATGCTTCTTACTGATCTGGGAAGTTCTCCAATCGCTCGAATGGCACAGCATTTCGTTTCCGTTCCATAGCATAACTCAGGGATGATCAAAACTGTCGTTCGCCTGTCCGGCCATCTACCTTCAGTCATAAGACAATTCGTTCTATAAGAACTCCTGGCTAGCATATGGATATCCTCACAGCTTTCTGCGTGAGATAAGATCTGGATGACAGGCATTCAACGTTATATCCGGGAAAAGGAAAAGTGGAAGTTGAAGAAAAAAGGTAAGCCCCTCTCGATGGAAGAGTAGGAGCATAGGGCCTTCTCCAAGTGAACCAGCGCCCATATGATGCAAGCAATGAATATGGATCCCTCTTATTTTTTCTATTATAAGCTTCAAGAGTTTCTAAAGCTATTGATATGGTTCCTTTTTTCAGTTTCCTAATAAATTAAAGACTGTCAAGCTAGGCTTTCTCTTTTTTCCTTCTATTCTATTCAGAAGCGCACTACTAATACTAATCGAGAAGTCAACTTAAAGGGTGGGGAAAGAAGCCTATCTTATCCCTAAAGCGGAGTTCACTTCGATCACCTGCTGCCAGAAAGAGAACTTTACTAGTCGGGAAACAAGGCTACCAGGGTACTGAATCTATAGAAAACCAAACCTATCGCATGCTTATGGCCCGGTAACTAACTCGCCAGCTCCGTCCTTGCTTAGGCGATCGAAGTGAGGCGGAAGCACTTGGGCTCTTTCCAAGGCAAATCCTTCTTTTTAATATCATCTTTTTTTTTGAGAAATTGAATTGATAAATGACATTGAGCACCTTTCACGGTTAGACTATAGTGTACATGGTGACATGAAAAGCTTTCCTTTTGCGGTAAGACTCCTTTCGTATACTCTCATTAGCCGACTCACTAAACATAAAACTCAAGCAAGATTCCACATTTCGATCAGAGAGAGCCTAGCAAGCGCCCCAGTCACTTGTCCTAGCGCCCTTCCACCAAGCTTTAGCCTCTAGCCTGCCCAGCTGCATAGTGCCGGCATACCAGCGGCCCAGTCTCGCTGCCTCTTCTGGGAAAGATTGAGATGAAAGGATTGAGAATGCGAAAGTATTCAATAAGGTTGCTTCTTCTTTCCAGTGGACATCCTACATTCGTTGAGGGGAATATGCTTGGAATAAAGAATCACAGCTTAGGTAGCCGACCAAAAAAAAGATGGGCGTTAAGCACGCTATCCCAGCGGTTTCTCAGCTCACAAATCAGCCACATAAATGTGCCTTTGATGGCTCTCCGCGTCAACAAGTTCGAATTATGACTCAAAGACCATCTAGCTAGTCGTCTTCCCTAGAGAGTTGGCTGGTTCAAGAGAGACCCCGGATTAGATCAGCCCTCGTTCTCACAAGAATGGTCTGCCCCCGCGGAAAGCGCCTCCACTTCAGCGAGCAAGTTGCATTCCACACGGACATTGGAAGTCGGTCTCTGTATTCCCCTCCTCCTTTTGAGTAATCTTGCTTAGGGTGTTTAGGTCATTTTCGTTTTCAGTCCTCTGACTCGTTTGATGTGTCTTCATGTATGGCTTGCAAGTTGGCAAAACACTTGGTCCCCCCGTTTCAGTCTAGTGACACTGTAACTACTGCCCCCGTCTGAGATAATTCATTCTGTTGGGGTCCGGCTTATATTTTGGCAAACAAAAAGCTTTGTGTTGATCCTCAATCTCGTCGCCTTCAGGTTTCTAGACATGTGTTCTTTGTCGAAAGCATTCTATTCTCTTTTCTCTTTCATCTTTCTCTACCTACCTTCTGTAGGGTTCCGAGTCCATCTCTATTCGACTTTCCTCTCCTGAGACTTCGTCTTTGCCATCTGCTGATGACTCTCACCCTCTTCGACGTGTCTTGTGTCCATTGTCCCCCAATTACTACAGTCTATTCTCGCAGGGCCCCCGCAATCAAAGGGATGCGCGTGCTCTGATCGTAGCCAACCGAGTGAAGGAGAAAGAATTTCATTTCTAGCTATGATTCACATCGAAAAAGAGTAAGATTACGAAGCAGTGGGAATACCGGATGCTTACTCCTCGAGGTACGCCGGGTACGAAGTCTTCCATCTTTATACGTACCCGCTTCGACCAACACTCTGCCGCTTTTACTCTTGGCCTTCGGCCCGTGGACTCATATAACTCGGAACTCGGTCTTCGACCTGCCTCTTCAATTGGATCATTGCTCTTTGGGTACGGTACCGCCTCTAGGAACTTCCTGCTTCTCCCAAGAGCTGATAACCGGTGATATTCCACCTTCAATTGCACCTGTCTTTCAAGTTTATGATGATCCTCCAAGAGCGGGTCTTGGATCAGAGAAGTATGCCCAGATCGGAAGCTCCCTTCCTTATTTTAATCCCGAGAATCCGTAATTCATGCCACTGATCTGGTAGTAGGGCATGGTAGGTGCTTGGGAAGCTTCACAGGTGGAGCCAATAGTCCTGTCTTTAATGCATTTCTTTCTTTCCCACACCCCCCCAAAGCCATCTGATCCAATAGCTGCTTATCTCTCAAAATGAGTTGCTTGCTTGGAGGGCCGGCCTATCTTTGTTTCCTACCTCGGATGCTTATAATGCACATCTTCTTTCATGCCTTCCGAGACCCCCAGTTGGACATATGGATGGAGAAAACAGGTCTCTTTGACCGGAGTGTTGAAGAAAGAGTTCCATACTCTTACAAGTGAACTGGCCAACGTTGATAGATTAATAACATACGACTATGAAATAATGGATGGTTAGTCTCTACTTGATGTGGTCGGATTGAGAAAGCAAAAAGAGAAGGTGTGTAGCCGGTATAACCATGGGCGTCCAATCTGATCTCTCACTTCACGCTTCCAAGCAAGCCCGCCAAAATGAGAAAGACCTGGGGGCCGTGTGTGTGCACATGCTCTACTCGATCATATTAAATAAAAAGTTTGAGGAGAAGACCCCCGCGGTCTCCCGTCTTCCTCATGGGGAGTGGGTAAAAGAAAGAGTAATGAATGACGAGGGGTACGAATAACCTCTCCAAGATCTTCCGCCCGTTTTTTTTTTTATTATAAATTCCCGAGCCTGAGTCAACTACCAATCTCCCATTCTCCCTCACTCTTTAGGAGGCATCCGCCCCAGATAAACTACCCACCTCGCAGTGTCCCGCCTCCCCCGAATGTTTCGATCATCCCCGGAGGATGAATCTTACTTTTCACTTTGAAGAGCATCTAGGTTAAGCAAGTAGTTCTTTCGGATGTCCTCTTTAGGGACTTCAACATGTTGATATGTTAGTCTTTGTCATTACTCTCGAAGAGGTTAATACAGGACCGCGTATTAGTAATCCAACAGGGCATTTTAAAAAGTAAAAAAGGGCGCTACCACAAATTTATTTTTAATAAGCTACGGGCAGAGCTACATGCTAGTAAAAAGAGAGTGAGCTCCTTGCCTTTTTTCTCAATACTCGCAGGTTGGATTCTTACAACTATCTACACCTTTGGTACTTTCTCATGGGGACCTACTGATAGCTTCTCTTCTATAGTGGCCCTTCACCTTCAAGCCTTTGGTTCAACTATGGGTTGGCTTGGCTACGGGGGGCACCCTTTATCATAACACTTCTCCTTCCGACTTACAGCACCGGTCAGGGTTTTTCACTCTCCAGCGGGGAGCCCCGAGCGGATCATTTCCTGTCGTTCACTCCTTCCTTTGGAGGTTTTTTGATTCCTCCTCCCTTCAGTCCAGTCTCCATGAGGATGACGAGTAGGCCCCCTCTTTTTCGGGAATGGAGGGAGCTGAAAAGCAGCCCAACCCACCTAATTATGCATACACTTGCCCTACCTATTATGTGTTCAGCATAAGGCCACTAGCTTCAACTTAGCTACTGCGTATAACTTTTTCTTTATGGAAAGTGAAAGTTAACTATTCTCTGAGCTCCTAGTTTCACTCTCGATGGGAATCTTTCTTGCCTTCCTTCTTTTTGTCTAGTCAAGCTAGAGGGTAGTGTGGGAAGGTGAGTTCTTTGCAAAGGGAAATCCTCTCTTTCAGGCCTTAGTCCGGCCTAACCATTATAGGTTGAGACTTTACTTAGCCATCACCCACCTTTTCATTCTTTCGCTTGTGCTGTCTGCCAGATAGCAGCTGCATTGGCAGCTGGGCGCTCCCCCTCTCTACGCCCTTGCTTTTCAAGGGGTCCTCGAATAATAAGCAGAAAAAGTCTGCCTGGCCCTCTCCTCTCAGGCTAAAACAGAGATGAATACAATTGAGCGGCGTCGCTGAACAAAAGGCCTTAGTATACAAGGGCACAGCCATTTCAAAATCAAAAGCAAGCCCTGTTTTTTTCCAAATAGTCAAGGCGCGGTAAGCTAGAAGGCCCGCGCTAATGCCCTTAGAGTTCAAATCGCTATCCCAGCGAAAATGTATCAGACGACGATCTATATGGAGTGATACCTCCACCTTCGGAGAAGGGGAAGTTCCCCACGCCGATCCCATTTTTTTGAGCGAAATAAAGATCTTCCACTGCTTAGCTTTCAATTCGCCTCTGGCTTCTGACCGATGTTCGAAATCGTTCTTGTAGAAGAGTTCTGACTATAGCTGCAACCTTTCTCATATTGGGGAGACTTTCTATGCTTTCGACTGTCTTGCCGCCTTCTTCCTTTGGTGCTTAGGCTTACCCAGCCTAGTCTACTAAAATAGGGCTACAGCAAGAATCGCCCTTCTGTGAACCTAAGTGCCCTGAAGAGCAGTGGCTAACGTTAGGGAGATGATGAGTCGATCGACTAAATTAATATGAATTGGCCCCTATCACTTTTGAAAAAAAGAAGTGTGTAGCCTATGACAGAGATAGCGCCCTTGTTTTGGAATCGCTTTTTGAGTTGAGGAATCGATCTTTTTCATGTAAATATAGAATCCTCGATCAAGATAGAATCGAAGTTCTCTTCCGGTCACGCCCTCTTTTTGTCCGAAACAATATTCTTGCCTGCGTCTCAGTAGTGAGTTTGGCAAGACCGAGATGTAAATGCCCGTGATCTGATCAATAGAGAAGTCCCGCGGAGAGTCCACTCTCTGTACTGTAAGCGATGCGAACAATCAGTCGAACGACTTTTTGACTACAGATTTGATAGAGTCTGGAGGGGGGATCCCTGTATCTGATCGACTCTCTTGTCTGGGGACTCGGAAAGCTAACGATGATTCGAGGAAGGAAAGGCCCTCATCCCCGGTCAACGAGAAGAAATAGAAAATCTCAATAGCAATCATGAGATCGAGCTGGCACATCATATTGACTTTCATCCTTTGTACATAGAATCGTGAGAAGGAACCGCGTAACCTGTACAAAGTAGGTGACCAAGCAGACTCTTGTTAACGCCCATATAATTTAATAATTATTAATACCGAAAAGTCGAGCCCCTTGCTAAGCATCTATTAGAAAAACCTATTTCATCGAAGTTGAAGAAGCAACGGACTGAGCGACGACGGCTTTCAGTTAGTGAACGGGGTAAATGAAATTGTTGGCTTACTACACGTATTGTATGTGCCGCTATTAAAGACGAAGCCTGTCTACTACGAGATTAGGATTAGAAAAAAAACCTTGCTTTTGGCGGATTGCTTACTACTAGACTAGGTTGGATCTACTGATCTGTAAATCTCATCTATAGAGACATTCGAGTTCTCGCTTTTCTGCCCTAGCAATATCGCGTGAGTCAAGACATCGTAACCCCGCTCTGAAAGAACTCTCATTTTTGGATGTAGACTATAGGTTTCGACTTGGCAACTATCGGAAATCCGCTCCAGATTCGTCTATCGAAAAAGGGCAAAGATCGTCTTTAGGGCCCCCGATAAAGAAAGAAGAGGTTTGAAAGTGAATTGCTACTTGATTACCGCCTCGTCTATGAAATCGCATTTTTTTGTAATCGTAATTTTATCCTTTTTTCTTGATTGACTGACAGACGGAAGCGATTCGGAGAAAGAAGGTATCCTATCGCTCGTGCTTCGGAATACCTCAAGACGTGTGCTTTCTGAACTCATCGAAAGGATCTCGGAGAAGACATCACATTAGTTATTCCTCTCCCCTCGCTCTAAAAATGGGTATGATAACCAGTCAGTAAAAGGAAGGAACATAGTCATATTAGCCAGAGCACCCTAAACCGGAACAGCAAGACCAACGGATATGACCGCCTTGTCACGAGCTGAACTCGAACCAGCACCTCTGGGAGAAAAAGACATACCTAGCGAACTACCTTTCATTCTGATCGTGGCTTGAAAAAAGAAAGAAGAGAAAGAACTGGGAGTTGGCGCCTACATAACTGCTTGCTTGCTTACCAAGCTATCCTGGCAAGCTCCCCAGTGCGATTATTATTCTTGACTTGACTTATTATTAAAAAAAGTACTCACTATCCAAATGAAAGACGATCGATTATCTATCCAAGAAGATAGAGAGTCCCACATACGAGAAAAGGTCACAAATAGAGTTGAACCAAGTAACATTGCAAAGGCATAATGATAGTAGGGTCGGGATATCCCCGCCCTCCGAACCGGACGTGAGGGTCTCCCCTCATCCGGCTCTCTGCAGGGGAATCTCCACTTACTGCTTCCCCCAATATCCTCCCTTTACCTCATCATGGGGGTTTACAGGAGATCCCAGAGGCTCGCTCGGAAAGGTTGCTATACCATACCTTTTGACTCAACTCAACTATAGTAGTCACTAGACTCACTATAGTAGTCCGTCCGGCTGCTCTTGCTGAAATCATTACTCTTCACTCTCCCGTGCTCTAGCAATTGCGTTCCCTAGACCACTACCATGTAGTTAGGTAG